GACATTAATCCACAAGAAGCTCAACAAACTCTTGAAATAGCGGAAACTAATTTGAGAAAAGCCCAAGGAAAAAGACAAACAATTGAAGCAAATCTAGCTCTCCGACGAGCTAGGACGCGAGTCGAAGCTATCAATGCTTTAATTTCATAATATAACTAGTTGGCATGTTCGAATAATAAAAAAGAGTCTATTTCGAACCTATTTTGATTTGATTCTGTCGAGTGAAAAGAATCAACTACAATCACTGAAAATCACAATTTGATGCAACGAAACAAAATTCAAAACAAAATGAAGTTACAAAATCAATAAAATAAAAAGGGTAAAAGATGCTGGGACAAAAACTTATTAGATACTGGAGTCAATGGTATCTAATAAGTTCTACCTACTATTGGATTTGAACCAATGACTCTCGCCGTATGAAAGCAACACTCTAACCGCTGAGTTAAGTAGGTCATTTCTCAGACTAATGAGAACCAAGGGGACCACTCCGTGGATGGATTATAAATCCCATATTACTTATAAGCAATACTAATCTTAAGCTTAAGCAATACCCACTTAAACGGATCAAAGATTTGTGGTGTTGGATTGTTTAATATACCCCTTGACAAGAAATTCTCTACACGATAAAATATGTATCATAAGCAAAGCAATAAGGGCTATAGCTCAGTTGGTAGAGCACCTCGTTTACACGTGCGCCAATGTTTTTCAGGGGAATTTATCATACAATCAAATCAAAAAATTGTGATTAAAATTGATGTCTTACCCTATAACTTTAACTTTGAGGGAACAATAGCCTGACTTGGCTTACAAGGGTTCGGTCTGATTGTAGTGCTGTTTAGGCACCAACTAGACCCTATCATGAATTGGAGATCTTGATAAGGTGAATATCCAGTCTATTCAACGCTAGGCATACTTAGTCTAAGGACTTCAAAAAAGCTCTTTTCATCTTATGAACTTTAAGGTGTAGGAGGTTTCATATTGTAGTTTGTAAGCAGCAGAAGGATTGAGACTTCATTTAACTTAGGTTGATCTAGGCCATAGGCAGACCTACGTCAAGATAATCATACCCTTGAAAAACTTTGGTAGGTGTTCTTGCATCAGAATCGCAAATAATGAATAAGCAAAGCACGGGGAGCCATCTCCTTATCCTATTTTTGTATCAAAAAAAAATATGGCAGACTAGCTGATATTTTGATCAGTTAATGAAAGAGCCCAATGCAAAAAAAATGCCTGTTGGGTCTTTGAAACAGTTCAATCATTTTGATAATAAAAGTTGTATCTGTTTTACCGAGAAGGTCTACGGTTCGAGTCCGTATAGCCCTATAACTACAACTCCAATATGAGATCAAAATAATATAAAATTAGAAAACAAATGATTAATGAAAAAAAAAAGACAACAAAAAAGAGAATTGGGAATTCGTTGATTCTCACATCCCAGTTATTTGGTTTGGAAGATACTTATTTCATACGAGCCGAAACAATAGGATGAACAAAAGGAGTTCTGCATCAGAAAGTTTTACTTCGTTTTGTACGACGCACATTACTTAGAAGGTTTTAGCAAGTTATGTTAGGAATAACTAAATAAAATATGAAAGAAAGTTCAAAGAAATGGAAGGGTATGGAATTCTCTTTTTTTGGATCTGAACTGAATCTTGTTTATTAACTATTAAATTCAACCCATCTATAAATAAAAATATAAATAAAAAATAGATAAAATAGATGGGGTATATCTCGTCAAGATGAATCAAAATATGGATTATTATTTAAACTATAACTATACTATAAATGAATGTGGATGTCGATTCATATCAATTACTTTAAAGAAACTCGACCAATTTAATCATGTGCCAGGAACCAGATTTGAACTGGTGACACGAGGATTTTCAGTCCTCTGCTCTACCAGCTGAGCTATCCCGACCAGCCCAATGTAGCATCCTTAATTTTTTAATTTTATTAGAGGATGGGGTCTTTGTCAATTAACAGTACGTAAGAAGATTACAAAGTTTTATCTGGGTTCTATTCGGGGTTGTTTAAATGGGGTTTTTTCTCAAAGATGTTCATTTTGATATATTATCATGTATATAACATGTAATAAGAGAAAGGCATTTCTGCCCAGATCTATTTATAAACTAAAAAAACTAAAAACTAAACGAATCAAATAGAATATAGACAAATAGAATATAGAATAGAGTGGGTGCATCAGGAATTTTCAACCCGTAACAAAATAAAAGGGGGTATAGGTAAAAAGGTCGGGGAAGAAAAATAGGCTTTTTGGGGATAGAGGGACTTGAACCCTCACGATTTTTAAAGTCGACGGATTTTCCTCTTACTATAAATTTCATTGTTGTCGGCATTGACATGCAGAACAGGACTCTCTCTTTATTCTCGTCCGATTAATCCGTTCGTGAAAAGATCTACAGGCTGTGGGTGAATTATTTGATACAGTCTGTATATAACCCTCTTCTTCATCTCTTCATCCTTTTGGAATTTTTTGGTAGAA